GATAAACTTTGATTTTCTGCTAGCCCGGCGCTAACTCTTCGATATATCTCTTGCTGGAAGTAACCCTGATCCCATTGATAACGAGTGGGACCAAATAATTCGATGGGGGTAGTTGCTGAACCATACCACATAGTTCCAGCAACTACAAAAGCTGCAAAAAAGACAGCCGCGATACTACTGGAGAGTACGGTTTCAATATTTCCCATACGTAATCCTTTGTATAGACGTTGTGGCGGTCGAACGCTAAGATGGAATAGACCCGCTAATATGCCCAATGTACCGGCTGCAATATGATGAGAAGCTATTCCTCCCGGAACAAAAGGATCAAAACCCTCCACGCCCCACGCCGGATTTACAGGTTGTACTTTTCCCGTTAGTCCGTAAGGATCAGACACCCATATTCCAGGACCATACAGGCCTGTTACATGAAATGCACCAAAACCAAAGCAAGCCACCCCGGAGAGAAATAAATGAATTCCAAAGATCTTGGGCAAATCCAAAGAAGGTTTTCCTGTACGTTCATCAGAAAATATTTCTAGATCCCAATAGACCCAATGCCAGATAGCTGCCAAAAAGCATAAGCCAGAAAATAAAATATGTGCCCCAGCTACACCTTCGTAACTCCAAACCCCTGTATTCGTTACAGTCCCTCCTGTGATACTCCAACCCCCCCACGAATTGGTTATTCCTAAACGAGTCATGAAGGGTATAACGAACATACCTTGTCTCCACATTGGATCAAGAACGGGGTCAGAAGGATCAAAAACTGCTAATTCATAGAGAGCCATCGAACCCGCCCAACCAGCAACCAGAGCTGTATGCATTATATGAACGGAAAGCAATCGGCCGGGATCATTCAATACAACGGTATGAACACGATACCAAGGCAAACCCATGGAAAATACCCCTTTATCAAAGAAAATAAACACTACGTAACTTTATTGCATTGGAATATACTATGACTATGCTGCGGACTTCCCCTGTTCAGTGGATTATTTCCTAACAAGGGTTATTTATTCTATATTCTATTGTGTTCCAAATAATGGAAGAATTCTGTTCGTAAGAACAAAGAGAAGCAGATTTATTCTATACTCGATAAGTACCAATACGCAATGGTGGATTGATACCACTTTCTATGAGTAAATGCGTTTCTCATTCGAAAGGCCTGCTCGTAAAAAATTTCCTTTATTTTTTTTCTTTCTTTCTGAATTTTGCTAATCTAGGGATAAAATAAATATGATAAAGACAATATTCTAAAGACAATAAAACCACATTATTACGTTTCCACATCAAAGTGAAATATAGGATTTAGTTCTTTTTTCTTTCAATTTATGCCTATTGGTGTTCCAAAAGTACCTTTCCGAAGTCCTGGAGAGGAAGATGCATCTTGGGTTGACGTATAGTGCGACTTGTGAGATATATTGGGTCATATGGGATTTCCCCGTTCTCTCCCCCGATCGAGATATCCTCTGTTTCGCCCAAGAAGTCGAAATGGAATCATCCATAAATTGGAGCGTGAAGTGCAATTAGATGCATTGTTTGGAGGAATTCATAGTACTATTATCAATTCGAATAATTTATGGTTGACTTTGATTGGACTAAAAAAATGAAGTATCCAGGCTCCGTTTAGAAAAAACCCAATTGGTAATATATCTAGGATTACTACGTGTATCCTAAATGATTCCTGTTTGTTATTTGGAAAGTCATACCAAAAAGAAATGGTGGTGAGAAGATTTGTCCTATATGTGCAAATCAAAACGGGGTGAATCTTTACCCGGAGTAGAGCATAAACCTAAAAAGATGAAAGAGACCCATTCAGGAACAAGAAAATACCATCGTGATTTGGATTGAATCTCGATGAAACAATACATCAATGAAAAGTGAATTCGATAAGTTTTTCTATTATATAATAAAGAAGAAAAAAAATTCGTCTTTATTGAAAAATCGAAGAAAAAGCCCTTAATCTATACATTGATTCTTTTTTTTTTCGCTATTTTTTTTGAACCGTATGCACCAAAAGATGCATGTACGGTTCCTAAGGGATACAATTTTGCCCTACTCAACCGACTTTATCGAGAAAGATTACTTTTTTTAGGCCAAGAAGTTGATAGCGAGATCTCGAATCAACTTATCGGTCTTATGGTATATCTCAGTATCGAGGATGATACCAAAGATCTGTATTTGTTTATAAACTCTCCGGGCGGATGGGTAATACCCGGAGTCGCTATTTATGATACTATGCAATTTGTGCGACCAGAGGTCCATACAATATGCATGGGATTAGCCGCGTCAATGGGATCTTTTATCCTGGTTGGAGGAGAAATTACCAAACGTCTAGCATTCCCTCACGCTTGGCGCCAATGGGGTTTTTTATTTGAGAGAAAAAGTAAAACTATGCCTTCGCCATATGAATATTAAGTAATAATAGCATGGCACTTCGAATTCGATATGAAAAATTTTTGCATTGTTTTTTTTCAAAAGATTCGATTATGTATCGAGAGAGTAGTATGAGATAAAAGATATTTCCGATTTTCTCTTATCTATCGGAAGTCCAATTCAGCGTTACAAACTTGGTTGTTTTCACACCGAAAGTCTCTTAACAATTTTTAAGTTATAAAAAAAAGAGTGCAAAAAAAACCAAATTTTTCCCTTTTTGGTTGGATCAAAAAGAAACTTTGGGATTGCTGAATCAAAGAAAAAAAATCCATTTTCAAATAGAAAAGCAACGGAGCCATCATAGTATTTTTGAACTCCTCCAAAAGGAAGGGTGGCAATTTGACCATTTACCCTACTGGGGCTGATAGATTCTATTTTTATCTGGAAAGTAAGGGTCAATTTGATTGTATAGCCGTATGCAATGCACAAAAGATGATGCCCGTACGGTTGTTCAATTCTATCTTTTTTTCCTATTATTCTTGATCTTCCTTTTCTGTTCCTTTCATCACATCAGATAGAGAAACCTTCTATCATCAGGGTAATGATCCATCAACCCGCGAGTTCTTTTTATGAGGCGCAGACGGGAGAATTTATCCTGGAAGCGGAAGAACTGCTTAAACTACGCGAAACCCTCACAAGGGTTTATGTACAAAGGACGGGCAAACCTTTATGGGTTGTATCTGAAGACATGGAAAGAGACGTTTTTATGTCAGCAACAGAAGCCCAAGCTTATGGAATTGTTGATCTTGTAGCAGTTGAATGAAAAAAAATGGATTTTGTGAAAATCCGTGATGTGATATTTTATCTCCGAGTTTAACTATTAAAAAAATTCATAATCATCCGGTTAGGATCAATCTAAACCAGCCCATTATGTATATATTCAACATGCCAACCATTAAACAACTTATTAGAAATACAAGACAGCCCATTCGAAATGTCACGAAATCCCCCGCTCTTGGGGGATGCCCTCAGCGTCGAGGAACATGTACTAGGGTGTATGTGCGACTCGTTTAGATCATGAGCTGATACAAAAAAGCAAGAAACCGCTTCCAGTATGAATGATTAGTCCAGTGAATAGGATCGAATGGAAGAAGGAACTCCATTTACTATCTACTTACTATCTAAAAATAAGCCACTCGATCCCTCTATTGTGTATAAAATTTATGGTTTCCACTGGTGCAAATCCAATCACCTGAATTTAAGATGAGAAACAACTCTCCATTGGTAGCAAATCGTTATCCATTAAGCGGAGGAAATCTTATTGAAATTCAAAAAAAAACATAAAAATGAAGTTCTCGCTCGGTCAAGAACGGACTACGAGGGTCAGCTACCCAGCGAAATTTCATAATTCAATACCGTTACTGTATAGGCGGGTCTTATTGTGAAAGACCTGTTACTGGATAATTCATGAGTAGAGCCAAAGAGTGTGATGTGAACTATACAAGTTACCAATAACATTGATGAAATATTAAATAAATGAAGTAAAGGCTCCGGTGTATAGAGAAGACCTCACCGTTTAAGAAGTAACCATAGAAACGAGGAAACCCACTATTTCTTTATCTATTTAATTTCTATTAAAATACCAAAAAAATCAAAAAATCGTGGTTGGGGAGGTTATAGTAGCCAAAGCCATTGGAATTTGTATTTTATACATTGGAAAAATCCGTTTGGTTATTAATAGACCAGGACGGGTAAAAGAATAACTGAAAGAAACGAAATCAATTAGTTATTTGTCAAAATTTTATTTATTCAATGACCAGAATTAAACGCGGATATATAGCCCGGAGGCGTAAAACAAAAATTCGTTTATTTGCATCAAGTTTTCGGGGGTCTCATTCAAGACTTACTCGAACTATTACTCAACAGAAAATAAGAGCTTTGGTTTCGGCTCATCGGGATAGGGATAAGCAAAAGAGAAATTTTCGTCGTTTGTGGATCACTCGGATAAACGCAGTAATTCGAGAAGGGAGAGTATTCTATAGTTATAGTAAATTAATACATGATCTATACAAGAAGCAGTTGCTTCTTAATCGTAAAATATTGGCCCAAATGGCTATATCAAATAGGAATTGTCTTTATATGATTTCCAACGAAATAAGAAAAAAAGTAGATTGGAAAGAATACACCGGAATAATTTAAATGGAGTTCCCCGGAGAATGAACTCCGGGAAGGTGGGGTCAAAATGACTATAAGAAAATATGCTAAAGTAGTCAAAATGAATGAACACGTTCAATAAAAAAATCTTTTTTTCTGGTTCGTTTTTTTTTCTTACGACAGCATAATAAAATCTGGATTCTCCAATTTGTCAAACAAAACACCAATCCGCGTTTGAGTTCGGAAAGAAAAAGAATAAGCCTATTTATTTCTGGTTCTAAGACCAGTCGTTCTGGTGGTCGACTCGATTCTTTCAAATTGTTTCTCATTATTGAGAAAAGGTAACAAAGACAAAATACGAGCTTGTTTTATAGCAATAGTGATTAATCGTTGTTGTTTCAAGGTCAATCTATTCACTCGTCTAGATAATATTTTTCCTTGTTCACTAATAAATCGACTAATTAAACTCATGTTTCTATAATCAATTCGATCCCCCGATTGAATCGGGGGCAAACGCCTACGAAAAGATCGCTTGGATTTCAGAAAAGATCGCTTGGATTTATCCATGGTTTTGTTGTTTAGTTTATTTCTTAATTGTCATTTTTTTTTTTGACTCCAATTTTTTATTTAAATGAAATATCTTCTATTTCTATTTCAATATGTTCTATATAATGGCATTTTCCCCTTTCAAGGATAAGACATACTCGGTTCGATTTATTTCTTGATTTCCACATGAATCATATGTTTGTAACAATAGGGACAGAATTTTCTTAATTCTAGTCGATTTGGCATATTGTGCCGGTTTTTTTGAGTAATATATCTGGAAATGCCCGTTGATACCTTCTTAACACCGTTTTGGATACAACCGGTACATTCCAAAATCACCGTTACCCGCGCATCTTTCCTCTTAGCCATGAACCTCCTTTTGATTTTTTGATTTGCTCAACTCTTCTATTTTGATTCGAAATGAAGAAAAAGAAAGGAAGGAAAAAATAGAAGTTACTAACTTGAAATCCAACTCTAAAAGATCAAAATCAATAAAGTAATAATAAATCAAAGCAAAGCCATAGTAAAGAATAATAAGTAAGACAATGATTTAGAAACTCTATTTAAACCCGAAGGACATCAGTTAAAGATCTTGTATTCTTGCCCTAGACCCCGATTTTCCTACTCTACCTCCCGTGACTCTATTATTTATTAATATTGATTTAATTCGAATTGGAACCTGAGTTTCGCAGACGTTGAATCCACTTTTCTTCTTTCTCTTTCGTCCCTTAGTCTAAAAATTAGAAAAAAAAAGGGAAAAAAGAGAAAAGGAGTGGGGGGTTAGTCACAGATTCGAAATTGTATCTCTATTCTTCTTGATTCTTTCCGATGTCAATAACTAAAATGAAAAAAAGGGAAATGTCAACGCATCCGGGAAAAAACGATTAATCTCTATCAATAGACCTGCTAAAGCCCCGAACCATAGCGTACTTAGTACTGGGGCCACGGAGAGATATGTTTTTAGATCTCGCATTGAAAAACCTCCCTTTTTTATTTATTGTAATACAGAAAAAGATAATGCATATATGATCAGATGTATATGTAGTTAAGGGCCACTTATAGTTGTACACGGAATCCTCAATTCCACTTGAAATGTAAAACGCTCTATAAGACTTTCCCCTTCTTATTATATGTTAAATGAGACCAAAAAGACGAAATGGGTAGAAAATTTTTGTTTCTCAATGCAGGAAATAGGGGTGTGGAAAACAAGACAGGAATTCTCTACAATGACACTGTAGGACAATTGAAGGGATGTGGCGCAGCTTGGTAGCGCGTTTGTTTTGGGTACAAAATGTCACGGGTTCAAATCCTGTCATCCCTACCTATTACTGCTTCTTTGAGCAGTAACGAGGAATCAATCGAGATCGATTCAAATTGCACGGAATCATTCATTTTTTTGAAACTATAGAATATATGCATATAAAAGTGCTAAAAAAAGAATCCTTTTTTTTATGTTTACATTCTTTTCTATTCTTATAAGAAAGCGCTCTTAGTTCAGTTCGGTAGAACGTGGGTCTCCAAAACCCGATGTCGTAGGTTCAAATCCTACAGAGCGTGATTTTTTCTTCATGAGTCGAATTAGACTGAAATAGATTCAGCAGTCACTTGCACAACAATTCCAATTTGACCTCCTGTGGATTAAATAAAGGAAGAGGCCAATCAAAAAAGAAATGTTAATTAATCAAAGGTCCAACTGATCACCACGCCTGTATTGTAAATATGCAGTTACGAATAACCCAGCCAAAGTAATAGGAATTAGACCTAACACGATTCCAAATAGAAAAACTTCAATCATTTCAATTTTTTGAAAAGGAGAAAAAAAGAGGTAATATCTATACCTAAATATTAATCCGAATTGACGCGAATCTCAATGACCAAAAATTGACAATTAACGTGGTAACTAACTCTAGAATAGACGGAATTTCAAAGAAGGATTTACTTTCTGAATTGTTTCTTTCAAATAGAAATTTTAAATAAGTCGTATCTTGCTCAGACCAATAAAGAGAGCTGAAGTTATAGTTAAAGCCACTAGTAGAAAACCGAAATAACTAGTTATAGTAAGCATGAAGGGGCTAAATGAAATATGTTATTTTTATACATATGTTTCTAAAGCATTTACCTAAGTTTCCATTTTTTCAAAATGGGAAGATGTCCAAAAAGACCCATTGAAAGAATAAGTTCAATTGAAAGTTTTTGATTCATCTATCATTATAGATAGCACGAACGGGGAGAAAGTGACGGGCATATAAAATGAAACTGCTTAATCATTTCTAACATCTAGCCATCTCGCGATTCTTATCAAACGAGTCGTTGAGCATAAACTAATAATACGAACTGGAGCGTGTAACTTCATTCACAAATGAAACTCTTTTTGAATTCTTATTTGTGAATGCAATTTTTAGGGAATACTCTTTTTTGTTCGAT